CATATTTATTCTGAATCAGAGGGAGAAATGCACTGGAGTACCGATGTCCACCATGCATCTGAATATATACATGGTAATGTTCATCTATTACCAAAAACAAGTCATTTATGGATATTAGCAGGAGGTCCGCGCAGATCCAGTATAGTGTCTTTTTCGCTCCACAAAGATCAAGATCAAATGAATGTTCATTCTTTTTCTTTCGAAGAAAGATATATCTTTGACCTCTCAATGACTAATCATCGAGTAAGACATAAATTGTTGAATACTTCTGGTAAAAAAGATAGGGAAATTCTTGACTATTCAAGACCTGATCGAATCATATCCAATGGTCATTGGAATTTCATATATCCTTCTATTCTCCAAGAAAATTCTGATTTCTTGGCGAAAAAACGAAGAAATAGATTCATTATCCCATTACAATATGATCAAGAACGAGATAAAGAACTAATGCCCTGTTTTGGTATTTCGATTGAAATACCCATAAATGGTATTTTACGTAGAAATAGTATTCTTGCTTATTTTGATGATCCACGATACAGAAGAAATAGTTCAGGAATTACTAAATATGGGACCATAGAGGTAGATTCAATCATAAAAAAAGAGGATTTGATTGAGTATCGAGGAGCAAAAGAATTTAGTCCGAAATACCAGAAAGTAGATCGGTTTTTTTTCATTCTGGAAGAAGTGCATATCTTACCCGGATCTTCGTTCATAATGGTCCGGAACAATAGTATCATTGGAGTAGATACACAACTCGCTTTAAATACAAGAAGCCGGGTAGGCGGATTAGTCCGAGTGGAGAGAAAAAAAAAAAGTATTGAACTGAAAATCTTTTCTGGAGATATTCATTTTCCTGGAGAAACAGATAAGATATCCAGGCACAGCGGCATTTTGATACCACCAGAGACGGAAAAAAAAAATTCTAAGAAATCAAAAAAATTGAAAAATTGGATCTATGTCCAACGGATCACACCCACCAAGAAAAAGTATTTTGTTTCGGTTCGGTCCGTAGTCACATATGAAATAGCTGATGGGATAAATTTAGCAACACTTTTCCCTCGGGATCTCTTGCAGGAAAAGAATAATGTCCAACTTAGAGTTGTCAATTATATCCTTTATGGAAATGGCAAGTCAATTCGAGGAATTTATCACACAAGTATTCAATTAGTTCGGACTTGCTTAGTATTGAATTGGGACCAAGAAAAAAATGGTTCTATAGAAGAGGTTCATGCTTCCTTTGTTGAGGTAAGGACAAATGATCTGATTCGCGATTTCATAAGAATTGAGTTAGTCAAGTCCACTATTTCGTATACCGGAAAAAGGTATGATAGGGCAAGTTACGTATTGATTTCCGATAATGGATTAGATCGCACCAATATCAATCCTTTTTATTCCAAGGCGAAGATTCAATCACTTACCCAACATCAAGGAACTATTGGTATTGGTACGTTGTTGAATCGAAATAAGGAATGCCAATCTTTGATAATTTTGTCATCATCCAATTGTTCTCAAATTGGTCCATTCAATGGCTCGAAATATAACAATGTGACAAAAGAATCAGATCCCATAATCCAAATTAGGGATTTGCTGGGTCCCTTAGGGACTATTGTCCCTAAAATAGCGAATTTTTTTTCATCTTACTATTTAATAACTCATAATCATATCTTGTTAAAGAAATATTTGCTACTTGACAATTTTAAACATACTTTCCAAGTACTTAAATACTGTTTAATAGATGAAAATAGGAGGATTTATAATCCCGATCCATGCGGTAACATAATTTTGAATCCATTCCATTTGAATTGGTGCTTTCTCCATCACGATTATTGTGAAGAGACATCTACAATAATTAGCCTTGGACAATTTATTTGTGAAAATGTATGTCTATTCAAATACGAATCACACGTAAAAAAATCTGGTCAAATTTTAATTGTTCATGTTGACTCCTTAGTTATAAGATCAGCTAAACCCTATTTGGCCACTCCAGGAGCAACTGTTCATAGCCATTATGGAGAAATCCTTTACGAAGGAGATACATTAGTTACATTTATATATGAAAAATCGAGATCTGGTGACATAACGCAAGGTCTTCCAAAAGTGGAACAAATCTTAGAAGTGCGTTCGATTAATTCAATATCGATGAACCTAGAAAGGAGAGTTGAAGGTTGGAACGAACGTATACAAAGAATTCTTGGAATCCCCTGGGGATTCTTGATTGGAGCTGAGCTAACCATAGCCCAAAGTCGTATCTCTTTGGTTAATAAGATCCAAAAGGTTTATCGATCCCAGGGGGTACAGATCCATAATAGACATATAGAAATTATTGTACGTCAAGTAACATCAAAAGTGTTGGTTTCAGAAGATGGAATGTCTAATGTTTTTTTACCTGGAGAATTAATCGGCTTTTTGCGAGCGGAACGAGCAGGGCGTGCTTTGGACGAAGCGATCCGTTATCGGGCAATCTTATTGGGAATAACGAGGGCATCTCTAAATACTCAAAGTTTCATATCCGAAGCAAGTTTTCAAGAAACCGCTCGAGTTTTAGCAAAAGCTGCTCTACGAGGTCGTATTGATTGGTTGAAAGGCCTGAAAGAGAACGTTGTTCTGGGGGGGATTATACCTGTTGGTACCGGATTCCAAAAATTAGTACACCCTTCAAGGCAAGACAAGAACATTCATTTGGAAATCAAAAGAAAGAATCTATTCGAGTTGGAAATAAGAGATATTTTGTTACACCATAGAGAATTATTTTGTTCTTACGTCCAAAACAATTTCCATGAGACAAATTTCCATGAGACATCAGAACAATCATTTACGCGATTTAATGATTCCTAAGAGCAGATTCTTTCCTTTCACTTTAACTATCTTTCAATTATCTGGTCCGATTATTGATTTGGTAAAAAATAAAATAAGTAATTAAATTGGTAATAAATAAAATAAGTAATTAAAAGAAATTAATGGTTTGGGTCGTGTATCAACGGTCAATCCCCCGTAGAAGGTTCCATCGGAACAATTATTTATTTCAGGGTACCTCGTCTCTTTGTTAAAAAAAAAAAGGAAGTCTGGGGAAAAATGACAAGAAGATATTGGAACATCAATTTGGAAGAGATGATGGAAGCAGGAGTTCATTTTGGTCATGGTACTAAGAAATGGAATCCTAGAATGGCCCCTTACATCTCTGCAAAGCGTAAAGGTATTCATATTACAAATCTCACTAGAACTGCTCGTTTTTTATCAGAAACCTGTGATTTAGTTTTTGATGCAGCAAGTAGGGGAAAAAACTTCTTAATCGTTGGTACAAAAAATAAAGCAGCGGATTCAGTAGCATCAGCTGCAATAAGGGCTCGGTGTCATTATGTTAATAAAAAATGGCTTGGTGGTATGTTAACGAATTGGTCCACTACGGAAACGAGACTTCACAAGTTCAGGGACTTAAGAGCAGAACAAAAGATGGGGAAACTCAACTGTCTCTCCAAAAGAGATGCAGCAATGTTGAAGAGAAAATTATCTACCTTGCAAACATATCTCGGTGGGATCAAATATATGACGGGGTTGCCTGATATTGTGATCATCGTTGATCAGCAAGAAGAATATACGGCTCTTCGAGAATGTGTCATTTTGGGGATTCCGACAATTTGTTTAATCGATACAAATTGTGACCCAGATCTCGCAGATATTTCGATTCCAGCAAACGATGACGCTATAGCTTCAATCCGATTGATTCTTAACAAATTAGTATCTGCAATTTGTGAGGGTCGTTCTGGCTATATAAGAAATCGTTGATTATCATTAAGAATAATAAGATTAGTTAATTATTTGGCAACTCCATAGATTTATTGGATCGGTTACTATTTTTGAATTTTTAAAAAGAGATAAAAAAAGTACTGGGGATATTGATATTATGTTATGATGTTATGTAATTTCTTGGTATCGTAAATAAAATATACGATTAATGATTCAAGTTAGTGAGTTGAGAAATAGATGGTTGAATCAAAATAATTCCTTTTTTGAAGTTCAATTTCTGTCAGAGGACAATATGAATGTTATACCATGTTCCATTAAAACACTCAAAGGGTTATACGATATATCGGGTGTAGAAGTAGGCCAACATTTCTATTGGCAAATAGGAGGTTTACAAATCCATGCCCAAGTACTTATCACTTCTTGGGTCGTAATTGCTATCTTATTAGGTTCAGTCATCATAGCTGTTCGGAATCCACAAACCATTCCGACCGACGGTCAGAATTTCTTTGAATATGTCCTTGAATTTATTCGAGATTTGAGCAAAACTCAGATTGGAGAAGAATATGGTCCTTGGGTTCCCTTTATTGGAACTATGTTCTTATTTATTTTTGTTTCTAACTGGTCAGGTGCTCTTTTACCTTGGAAAATCATACAATTACCTCATGGGGAGTTAGCTGCGCCTACGAATGATATAAATACTACTGTTGCTTTAGCTTTACCCACGTCAGCGGCATATTTTTATGCGGGTCTTACCAAAAAAGGATTGGGTTATTTCGGGAAATACATTCAACCAACCCCAATACTTTTACCAATTAACATCCTAGAAGATTTCACAAAACCTTTATCTCTTAGTTTTCGACTTTTCGGGAATATATTGGCTGATGAATTAGTAGTTGTTGTTCTTGTTTCTTTAGTCCCTTCAGTAGTTCCTATACCTGTTATGCTTCTTGGATTATTTACAAGTGGTATTCAAGCTCTTATTTTTGCAACGTTAGCCGCGGCTTATATAGGTGAATCCATGGAGGGTCATCATTGACTAGTTTTCGAAATAGTCTTTTTTAAGCTTATCCCAATTCATGCATGATTCAAGATAATCCACTTGGTTGGGGAACATAATAGATACAAATACAAATACGTATGAATATACGACCTAGAGTCGTAGGAAAAAAGATAGACGATATTGCGGAATTGTAAAAAAAAAAAAGATGGGTTGGGGGGGTCACACTAGATGTATGTAATCTCTATAAGTCCAGCCCCTGTGTCTGTTTCGAGGAATGATTCTAGAATCCGATTCAATATAAAATGTGGGTGGTTTACGTTATGGAAGAAACAAATGTATATGTGATATTAGATATTTACTAGTTATATAGGACTATTCCTAATATATATATATATTATTATATACCCTATATATATATATATATATTATTGATTGATTTGATTGCGGTTCACTGCATTTATATAGTTCCAATATAAGTCCTTCTGTTTCGTCTGTGATTGTGGATTGAATGAAATGCAAAAAAGAGATGAACTCAAGGATAGTATCTAGAAGAAAAAAGAAAGGAAAGAAGAATTGAATGAAAGAATGGTTCGAAACAAAGAAATGCAATAACTAGAACCGTATACATATGTATTTACAAAAACTCCATTATGAGTAGAAACTAAAAATGAGATATCGAAATAGTTCTGACGATTCAGTAATATTATCATTTCAATTCGGAGTTTTTAGTTATTTCGACCCGATAGATCTTAATCAGATAGATCTTAATGATAAAATCTTAATGAAAAAAAAATGATAAAAAAAATGAAGTAAAAATTCATTGGTTGATTGTATCATTAACCATTTTTTTTTTTGGTGCGAGGAACTTACCATGAATCCGCTGATTTCTGCCGCTTCCGTTATTGCTGCTGGATTGGCCGTAGGGCTTGCTTCTATTGGACCTGGAGTTGGTCAAGGTACTGCTGCAGGCCAAGCTGTAGAAGGTATTGCGAGACAACCAGAAGCAGAGGGTAAAATACGAGGTACTTTATTGCTTAGTCTAGCTTTTATGGAAGCTTTAACAATTTATGGACTGGTCGTGGCGTTAGCGCTTTTGTTTGCGAATCCTTTTGTTTAATCCTAGAAATGTAAAAAAGTACCTTACATACTATACTTTTTTTCTTATTTTTTTAACTCGCTATACTTTTTTCTTATTTTATTAACTCAGAATTGCTGTTTGCTTCTTCTAATTATATCAACGCTTTACTCTTACAATTATTTATTTGTTGAGACAATACCCCAGGAAAGGAAGGACTGTTTTGAGGATGAGTAATTACTGGATCCGCTCGTTTTCTTCCTTCGCGTACTTAGTTTAGTACAATGGAAACCTTTTTTTTACTTTTTTTAGGAATCGTTTCAACAAACGAGATATTTCACAATTGACATGAGACCCAAGACTTAACCTAATAAGTATTTTATTGGATTGGAAACTTCAAGTAAAAAATTTCAAAATTATCAAATTAAATTACTAGATTTAATCTACTCCCATTAAAAAAAAAAATGGAAATAAAATTTATATAATAAAAAGAAATCGATCAAAAAAGGGACGACGAAGTGATACAAAAAGAACTCTGTTCTTTGTTAGTCCTATCTATAAGAGGAGAGCATATGAAAAATGTAACCGATTCTTTCCTTTCCTTGGGTCACTGGCCATCCGCCGGGAGTTTCGGGTTTAATACCGATATTTTAGCAACAAATCCAATAAATCTAAGTGTAGTGCTTGGTGTATTGATTTTTTTTGGAAAGGGAGTGTGTGCGAGTTGTGTATTTCAAGAATAGGTTGGATCCATCCGACTGCACTTTATTTATGGTATTTTATTCATTTTATAGGATAAATAGGAAAAAAAGTGCACGATCTCAACGAATTATTTCTGAATAAATTAAGAAATCATATGTAAGAACCATAGCATTTCGTGACTTATTGGTAAATTTGATTCTCTATCAACCAATAATGTGAGACCATTAACATGGTTAAAGCTAAACTGTTTGAAGTCCAGGCAAAACATGGTACTCTTTCTACGGGTACTAACGTACCGAAATGGTTTAAAAATGAATAGTTGGTAATTTATCTGATATAGAACACTCATATCGATAAAATGATTTGAACCATTTATTAAAAAAATGGGCATCTTGCTCTTTTTTTCCAATGCCGAATCGACGACCTACGTAAAAAAAAATAGGAATTTTTGGATTTGAAGAAAAAAAGGAAATAAAAAAAAATATAGAAATAAATTGTAAATTTAAATTTTAAATTAAATAAAGAACAAATACAAATAAAGAACAAATACAAATAAAGAAAGAACTTTGCTGACAATTATAGATTTTTGTCTGGTCGGAAGAGTCCTTCTAATATTCTGGTCTTATATCAATTTCGATGTTTTTGAATATAAACAGAAAAGAGAGGGTAGGCTCATTACATTAAAAAAAAGATATGGGAATGCCCATAACATAAAATAAATAATTGAGCGTGAGAGCCAAATGAATCGAAAGATTCATGTTTGGTTCGGGAAGAGATTATGGAAGTTGTGAAATTAATGGTAAGATAATCTACTTTCATTAAATGATTTATTAGATAATCGAAAACAGAGGATCTTGAGTACTATTCGAAATTCGGAAGAATTACGTAGAGGGGCCATTGAGCAGCTCGAAAGAGCCAGGACTCGCTTACAGAAAGTGGAAATAGAAGCAGATGAGTATCGAATGAATGGATACTCTGA